TTATTAATATAATAAGTTTTATCTTTTATCCTACCTTCAGAAAAAAAGGGCATGTCCACTGTTTTTAGATATTATAATTTTCTGAAAGGTAACTATCCCGCTTTCATATAAAAATTTATATAGAATCTTTGAAAAAGACTTTTTTCATACTTCATAAAAAAGAAAAAGACTTACTGTCTTTAGGATCTGATGCTACACCGCTGCTCAATACCTTAGGGGATCTACTCTATTACATAAGTAGATTCCGAAGATTTATCTCATATTATGATATAAATAAACAGCTCTTGTTGTATCGGTCCAAAACCTTTCCAATTGATCTTTACGGTGCTTCCTCTATCAATTAAATCTTTTTTTATCCATAGAAAGAAAGTATTTAGGCATATCCAGTCTTCACTTCATATTTGATCTATGAAGTTTATTTTTTTGCTACAGCTGATAAAAATCGTTTTGTACGATGCTTATGTAGAAAGCCCTTTTTTGTGTTTCTAGTATTTAATTGACTAGCTGTTCGTTCTTTTTTTCTATAGTGGAGATAGTCGCACGTAATGACAGATCACAGCCATATTATTAAAAGCTTGTGGTAAAAAGGGGTTTCGTTCTAATGCCCGAAAATAATATTCTAAAGCTTTGGTATGTTCCCCATTACTTGTGTGGATAAGGCCTATATTATAGAGTATATAACTTCGATCATAGGGGTCAATTTCTAGGCGCATAGCTTCATAATAATTCTGTAATGCTTCCGCATAATTTCCTTCAGATTGAGCCGACATCCGTTACGGTCGTCATTCGCTTTAACGAATTCTCCGTTTCAGAACCGTATGTGAGATTTTCATCTCATACGGCTCCTCCTTTAGGTGCATAATGAAAATAATATATGGAAAAATTTGATGTCATTATGAACTAAGCGGGGCTAATGTTTTTACAAGAAATCCCTAGCCAACCTTCTTGCAAAAGATCTTTTCTTACTACCAAGTGGGTTCATGCTAGATAAAAATAAAAAAGTAAACTCTAAAAATTTCTTTGTTCTCAACGCCCCTAAATTTCCAGGAATTAGCCACTTCAACAGTCTTCAATGGTTATACGGGTATCCAAAGTACGAACGAGATGGATGTTTATTGTTCCAACCATTTTAATTAGTCCCAATCCCGAAGAAGAAGAAGAAAGAAAAGGAATCATTTTGAAGAAAGGTTTCGTGTTGTTGATTTCTCGGCGTAGTGCTTCTTCCCCTATGCCTCCTATTCGTGTATTAGTGTAGTAGGATTGATCTGTAATACGGGAACCATAGGTAAAACCTTTTGCTCAATACTATAATTCACAATTGAAGCATCTAAGGCTGCATTAATCGTGGATACATGACAGAAGGGATTGCTTTTTTTTTATATTATAAACTTCACCTTCAAAAGCGTAGATTTTTTTCAATACTCGTTTTTCTTTCTATTCCAAATCGGCGAGAAAAAAAATAATGATAATCAAATCGCACCATCTCTGTAATAAGTAAATGCCTCCTTTTCTCCGGAAGTTGTCGGAATGACTCGTAATAAGATATCGGCTACAATTGTAAAGGTTTTATCAATAAAATTTCCATTTATACGCGATCTTGGCATAGGTAATAATCCATTCTATAACTCTTTTGATTTCCTTTACCTTTTCTTTTGTGAGAAAATTTTCTCACAAACAAAGGAATTGTATAGTACGAACTAACATAAAAGCGGACTCATAAAAAAACCTTCTATCTACTTACAATTTTTTCCGGTGAAAAAAGGTATCTATTAACCATAATCTAAAAAACGATGAATAACTCGCTATTCACCCAGGTACTCAGTCATAATCCTGGTGTCGGAGAGATGGCCGAGTGGTTGAAGGCGTAACATTGGAACTGTTATGTAGGCTTTTGTTTACCGAGGGTTCGAATCCCTCTCTTTCCGTACTTTCAACTAATTCACCAATCTTACGTGATTGACCACAATGTATCAAATCAAATAAAAAAGAATAGATATAAAATCTACCTTGTTTTTATTTTTAAATAGATTCTCTATTCCTAATTTATTTGATATGGAATATGCTGGGAAGAGCAAACAAGGGGTCCAAATCTCCCTACCAATCTATGATACATGAATAGGAAAAAGATTCCCCGACAAAATCCCTTACCTTGTGCCTTTTTATTTTTAATCAAAAAGGAGGGCGAAGGGGAGTTGTCCGAACTCTTGTTTTTAGTTATTTTTTTTACTTAAGTTAGGTTTATTAAGTCTGTCTAGAGTAATATTCTACGACAAGCAATTCATTTATTTTCAAACCGACGCATTTCCTATCTATTATTTGATTGACTAATCCTTCATATTGGAATGTGTGAAGAGTCAGATGGTTTGGCAATTCCTCGGGGGCAGATGAATCAAGAAGATTTTGAACCAAAGTTCTAGAGTTTTGTTCATCCTTCACTGTAATAATATCTCGGGGTTTGCAGCGATAACTTGGTATATCAACTATATGACCATTAACTAAAATATGTCCATGGTTAACTAATTGGCGTGCTTGAGGAATAGTCAAAGCCATACCCAATCGAAAAAGGATGTTATCCAAACGCATTTCAAGTAATTGTAGTAAAACTTGACCTGTTGACCCCTTGGCTTTTCCGGCGATACGAACATATTTAAGTAATTGGCGTTCTGTAAGACCATAATGAAAACGCAATTTTTGTTTTTCTTCTAAACGAATACGATATTGAGATTTTTTTCCGGAGCGCGATTGGTTTCTAAGATCGCTTCCTGCCCTAGGCCTTTTACTAGTTAGTCCCGGTAAAGCCCCCAGACGGCGTATTTTTTTAAAACGAGGCCCTCGGTAACGTGACATAAAGACTCCTTTTTTTTTATTGAAATTGTACAAAACAAAACAAAAATAAAACTGAACTAAATGATAATGATAAATGACGTGAAATCCACTCCAATAAACTAGTGGAATACAAAGAGTAAGAAGATATATTCTTCTCAATATACAGATTTTTTTTATTGTATATACAATATATAAATAAAATAAATCATAAAAATTTTCCTTTTTTTTCTTGATTTATTTTGCAAGGGTCTAATTCTTTTACCCAATATATATTCCTATATGGAAGTTTATATGACATAATATAAATGGAGTGGTAACTCGGGGAAAAGGTGAAAAAAGTATTTTAAATCTTCTTTGATTTTGAAAGTACATTAAAAATCATGTAAAAAAACGAAAAAATATGGAAAAGCCGGCTATCGGAATCGAACCGATGACCATCGCATTACAAATGCGATGCTCTAACCTCTGAGCTAAGCGGGCTCAAATAAAATAGCACGTGCATACAAATTCACTAAACTACTATATCGTATCAATTAACTATTCTATTCATATTTTTCCTTATCTAGTTAGAATTAATTAATCATATTCTATATATTCTAGAAGAAAATATAGCTCAAATAAATAGTGACTATCATTAAATAAATAAAACATAACCTTAATTAATAGAATATAGCAATATATCGACTTTATAATTTTGATTTCATTAGTTTATAAATAAGAAACTCTTAAGTAGATCATAAATCTTTTTTTTAGTTAAATGATATCTGATTTGAAATTATTGTTTTTTTGTTCTAAACTCACGCTATTATTATTATTTTATACTTTTATTTTTATTTTTAATAATATAGATTGAATTATTCGAATTAATATTCGAAGTGAATATTCGAATATAATTTTCTAGAATTATTATAATTTAAAATCTACGGAGTAGACTTATAATCTTTTTCCGCTGCACATTGTAGAATTCTAAGTTTAAAAAAGAATAATAAATTTCTTTTCATGGAAGTTAATAAAAAAAAGAGAATCGACCGTTAAACTATTTTTAAAAATTTAAGACAAAGATGAGAAAAGGAATAACATATATATGTTATGTAATATATAACCATATTGAATTGCAAATACAAAAATGATAGAATCTTTGTTGATTAGACTAAATCAATATGGATTGGGCTAAAAAAATGAAAGAAGAAACCAAAGAAATAAAAAAAGTATATATGATGTAATGAATTCCAAAGTTTCGGCATAAGAAAAAGTGGAAAGACATAATAATGAAATCCTAATCTCAAAGCAAAAAGGGGGATATGGCGGAATCGGTAGACGCTACGGACTTAATTGGATTGAGCCTTGGTATGGAAACCTACTAAGTGATAACTTTCAAATTCAGAGAAACCCTGGAATTAACAATGGGCAATCCTGAGCCAAATCCTGGTTTACGCGAACAAACCAGAGTTTAAAAAGCGAGAAAAAAGGGATAGGTGCAGAGACTCAATGGAAGCTGTTCTAACAAATGGAGTTCACAACCTTGTGTTGATAAAGGAATCCTTCGATCCAAACTTCAAATAAAAAAGGATGAAGGATAAAAACCTATTTTGTATAAATATAGGTAACACAAAACGATCTCAAAAATGACGACCTGAATCTCGATTTCGATTTTTTTTTCTAAGTAGAGATGGTGTGAATCAACTCGAAATTTAAGAAAAAATCGAATATTCATTGATCAAATGATTCACTTCATAGTCTGATAGATCCTTGATGGAACTTATTAATCGGACGAGAATAAAGATAGAGTCCCATTCTACATGTCAATACTGACAACAATGAAATTTATAGTAAGATGAAAATCCGTTGACTTTTAAAATCGTGAGGGTTCAAGTCCCTCTATCCCCAACTCTACTCCCCCAAAAAGTATGGTTGACGCCTTACCTTTTTTTAGTTTTTCAAGAATTCATTATCTTTTTTCCTTCATCCTACGCTTTTAAAACTAAAAATTATTTTCTTATTATCGACAAGTCTTGTGGGGTATATCATACACGTACAAAAGAGAAAAAAATATCGATTTGAATGATTTAGAATCTATATAATTTTTCGTTTTAAAACTTAGAAAGTCTTCTTTTCGAAGATCCAAGAAATTCCCGGTATAAAACTTTTTTAATTTACTACTTTTGAGTTTCTTT